CCTATAGTAAAAACCCTAGTATAAAAAATATCTATATAACCACGATTATATGACCAATTGTATATTACATTTTTTATTTGATCCAATAAAGTTCTTTTTAGACCCCCTTTGACAAAAAAATTGATTAAATCCAAATTTTGGAAAAATGAATAAGCAGACCCATATAAAATATATGCTATGAATAGTCCGAAACTTGCTATACTTACTGAAATAATTGCATTTGTAAAAAATTCATATGAATTTACCGAATAATCTGAAGTTGGAGAGAAAAGATTTGTTGATGGGGTTAACCATTTCGATAATATATCAAAATCGATTACTCCTTCATCAAAATTAATTCCTATGAATCCAACGAATAAAGTAAATATTACTAATATAATAAGAGGAAATAACATAGTATTGTCCGATTCGTGAGGATACATGGAAGTATATTTATTTCCAAAGTAAGTACTAAAGTTTCCTATCCTATTTCTTAGATTATTATCAATTTTCGATGTATCTTTTGAAAAAAAAGAGACCCTATTATTCATTGTTGCTAAAAGTAAATTTCTATTGACTCCCTGGGGTCTTTCTTTTCCCCATAAAGATATTGAATATAACGAACTATTTTTAGTGCTACTGTAATTTTGAAAATGAACACGCAAATGCCCATCAAAGGTAAGTAAATAGACCCGAAACATATAAAATGCGGTTAATCCCGCTGTGAAAAAAGCTATTATTGCAAAAATTGGAGAATACAACCAACTATCATTAAGAATTTCATCTTTGGACCAAAAACAAGCAAGAGGTGGAATACCACAAAGAGAAAGTGTACCCAATAAAAAGGTAGTTCTTGTAATTGGAACATATCTTGTTAACCCACCCATAAGAACCATATTCTGACTTTTTTCTGGTGAATATCCAACAATAGGTTCCATTGAATGAATAATAGATCCGGATCCCAAAAACAATAAAGCTTTAGAATACGCATGAGTGATCAAATGGAATAAAGCAGCTCGATAAGAACCTATACCTAGAGCTAACATAATATAACCCAGTTGAGACATTGTAGAATAGGCTAAGCTTCTTTTAATGTCTCTTTGAGCAAGAGCTAAAGTAGCCCCTAAAAATAGTGTTATTACGCCTATTAAAGAAATAAAATTCATTATATAAGGTATAACTATGAAAAGAGGAAGAAGGCGAGCTACAAGAAAAATGCCTGCTGCTACCATAGTAGCAGCATGTATAAGAGCCGAAATAGGAGTGGGTCCTTCCATGGCATCAGGTAACCATACATGAAGAGGAAATTGCGCGGATTTGGCAACGGCACCGACAAATAATAAAGAAGCACATAAAGTAGCAAATAAAGAATTTACTCCATTATTATGGATTAAGTTATTAGATATTTCGAACAAATCTCGAAATTCGAAACTACCAGTTATCCAATAAAAACCTAAGATTCCTAACAATAAACCAAAATCCCCTACACGATTAGTTACAAAAGCTTTTTGACAAGCACTCGCTGCAGTTGGCCGTGTGAACCAAAACCCTATTAATAAATACGAACACATTCCCACAAGTTCCCAAAAAATATAAATTTGGATCAAATTGGAACTAGTAACCAATCCCAACATAGAAGTATTGAAAAAACTCATATAAGCAAAAAATCGCAAATATCCTTGATCGTGAGACATATAATTGTCACTATAAATAAGAACCATGATTCCAACCGTAGTAATTAATATTGACATAATAGAAGTAAGTGGATCAATCAAGTATCCGAACTCTAAGGAAAGATCATTATTGATGGTCCAAGACCATAGATATTGATAGATAAAACTTCCATTTATTTGTTGAATAGACAGATTGGCCGAAAATACCATAGCTATACTTAAGAGTAAAACACTAGGAAAAGCCCACATGCGACGAATTTTTTTTGTTGCTGTTGGAATAAGTAAGAGTCCAATTCCTATTGACATAGTAACAGGGAGTGGAAGAAAAGGTATTATCCATGCATATTGATATGTATGTTCCATAAAAAAAGAAATGAAACTTTTTTTTATTGCTAATTATTTCCGATTCACCAATTCTTATCTCTTTCGAAAAAAAAAACAATACTAAAAGAAATCACCAAAAAAAGACCTAGTTTTTCTAGTTCATTTTTTTAGAGTGGAATAATTATCTAACTTGTTATGTAATTAATTGATTGGATTCCATTCCAATTCAATAAAGAAAACTTATCTTTATCGGAAATATTATGATACTCCCGACTTTGTATAGAAATGCAATAAAAAATGATTAATGTTACTTAAGTAATGCAATGTCTTGTTTAACAGATCAACGACTAGTTTAGTTCTAATTTTCATTTAAATTATGGACATAGCGCTCTAAACTTAATCCATTTTTCTTTTATCCTATTTTTTCCTTCGTATATATTATATTTATATATGTTATGTGTGATGCGCATGTAACGTATAAACGTATATATATCATATATACATGTACATATAAATATATTTGTATTATATATATTTGTATGTTAAGGTAAAATAAATGTATATTAAATAAAAAGTATATTTTAAATAAAATTATCGAAATACATAGAAATCTACATACATAGAGAAATCTACATACATAGAATAAGTATAGAAAAAATAAATAAGTATAGATAATAATTAAAAAGAAGATCCATTTTGAACAATACATGTCTTTCACATACAACGATAAAAATAAGTAACCTTTTTTTTTGAATGGCAGTTCCAAAAAAGCGTACTTCTATGTCAAAAAAACGTATTCGTAGAAATATTTGGAAGAAAAAAGGATCGTTAGCTGCAGTAAAAGCTTTTTCTTTAGCGAAATCGGTTTCTACTGGGCATTCAAAAAGTTTTTTTGTGCGACAAACAAATACAAATACTAAAGCCTTGGAATAATCTCAATTGATATAGCATATAGCCCCAAAAACTTCATCTTAAAAAAGATGAATGATTTACATTAACTAATATGTTTTTCTCTATTAAATTCCTCAATATTAGTTAAAACGAGCTGCTGTGATATATAGAATAAGAGTTTTTGTATATTGGATTCTAAGTATTTTTTTCCTATCAATGAACTTTTCACAATAGAATAAAAGAATCTTTTTCTATTTTTCTATTGTGAAAAGTACAGTACAATTGCGATAGAGATTCAAACTTTTTTCTTATATGCCTATCCAACCAAAAATTTTAAATGACGAGTATTATATTAATACTTTTCATTATACTAAGGTATGGAAATCATTATAAAAATACAAAATAGTTTGTATTTAGTGATGAAATTCTGATAGATATGAACTCCTAATTATTTGATTTTGTTCATTGAAAAGATTGATCTTTTTCATTTTGAATCCATGAAATCCAGATAAATGAAAAACAAATCATCAAAAACAAGAAAAAATAGAAAAAAAGTAAAATTCAGAGTTTTATACCTTAACTGGGAAAAAAACTATTGAGTTTCAACTGTTTCGAGAGAATTTAGTTTCTAGGACGTGAAAGTTTATTGTTAAAAAACCCACAACGATAATACCGAAGTATTATTGAAGATTCAAATATGAATTTAAATGATTCTTTATCTATCGATTTTACTATTTCCTGAATTATATGGAATTCTGGAATCTCGACGATTAAATATGAATTGACTATTATTATTTCAAGTAAGCCGCCATGGTGAAATCGGTAGACACGCTGCTCTTAGGAAGCAGTGCTAAAGCATCTCGGTTCGAGTCCGAGTGGCGGCATTCTCTAAAAGAGATACAATAGATCGTAAAATGTATTCAATTCCCGATCTCCAATTCTGTAATGGGACTTTCTTTTATGATATTTGCGACTTTAGAACATATATTAAGTCATATTTCTTTTTCGATCATTTTAATTGTGATTCCGATTCATTTGATGACCTTATTAGTCCACGAAATTATCGGATTACGTGATTCGTCAGAAAAGGGGATAATAGCTACTTTTTTCTCGATAACAGGATTATTAGTTTCTCGTTGGATTTCTTCGGGACATTTTCCATTAAGTAATTTATATGAGTCAGTAATCTTCCTTTCGTGTGGTTTCTCCATTATTTATATGATTCAAAAAATACGGAACCATAAAAATGATTTAAGCACAATAACTGCACCAAGTACTATTTTGACTCAAGGCTTTGCCACGTCGGGTCTTTTAACTGAAATGCATCAATCCGCAATATTAGTACCTGCTCTACAATCTCAGTGGTTAATGATGCATGTAAGTATGATGTTATTGAGCTATGCCGCTCTTTTATGTGGATCCTTATTATCAGTCGCTCTTCTAGTCATTACATTTCGAAAAAACACCGATATTTTTTGTAAAAGCAATAATTTCTTCATGAAGTCATTTTTCTTTGGGGAGATTGAATCTTTGAATGAAAAAAGAAGTGTTTTTAAAAACACTTCTTTTCTTTCATTTCGAAATTATTACAAATATCAATTAACTGAACGTTTGGATTATTGGAGTTACCGTGTCATTAGTCTAGGATTTACCTTTTTAACCATAGGTATTCTTTGTGGAGCAGTATGGGCGAATGAGGCATGGGGATCCTATTGGAATTGGGACCCCAAGGAAACTTGGGCATTTATTACTTGGACCATATTCGCGATTTATTTACATACTAGAACAAATCAAAATTGGAAAGGCACAAATTCGGCACTTGTGGCTTCTATAGGATTTCTTATAATTTGGATATGCTATTTTGGTATCAATTTATTAGGAATAGGTCTACATAGTTATGGTTCATTCACATTAACATCTAATTGAATAAACTACATGACGAATACATAAGATAAAAGCATCGTCCCCTATATAACGAAAGTTTGTTTTTATGACTTTTTGAGAACCATTTGAATCACGGAATCATTCAAATGGTTCCCAAAAAGTCGAGATACATCTAATTCCAATTCTTATTCACTTTATTTTTTTTTTCATTATCATTATACAGTACAACGAACTATTTTTTTTTTTAAT